TTGTCCTTCTTTATCTTTACCCCATAGAGACATTGAATAGAACGAGCTACTTTTTTTGCCACTGTAAGTTTGAAAATAAATGTTTAAATGCCCTTCAAAAGCAAGTAAATAGATCCGAAACATATAAAATGCCGTTAATCCCGCTGTGGAACAGGCTATTATTGCAAAAATCGGTGAATACAACCAACTATCATTAAGAATTTCATCTTTGGACCAAAAACAAGCAAGAGGTGGAATACCACAAAGAGAAAGTGTACCTAATAAAAAAGCAGTTTTTGTAATTGGTACATGTTTTCTTAAACCGCCCATAATAACCATATTCTGACTTTTATCTGGAGAATATCCAACAATAGCTTCCATCGAATGAATAATTGATCCAGATCCTAAGAACAACAATGCTTTCGAATAAGCATGAGTAATCAAATGAAATAAAGCAGCTCGATAAGACCCCATACCTAGAGCTAACATCATATAACCCAATTGAGACATTGTAGAATAAGCTAAGCTTTTCTTAATATCTTTTTGAGCAATAGCTAAAGTGGCTCCTAAAAGTAATGTTATTATACCTATCAAAGCTATTATATTTATTATGTAAGGTATAACTATGAAAAGAGGAAGAAGCCGAGCTACAAGAAAAATTCCTGCTGCTACCATAGTAGCGGCATGTATAAGAGCCGAAATGGGGGTAGGCCCTTCCATGGCATCAGGTAACCATACATGAAGGGGAAATTGGGCGGATTTAGCAACTGCGCCGGCAAATAATAGGAAGGCACATAAAATAACAAATAAAAAATTAACCTCATTATTATAAACCAAGTTATTGAATATTTCAAATAAATCTCGAAATTCGAAACTACCCGTTATCCAATAAAAACCCAAAATTCCTAATAATAAACCAAAATCCCCGACACGATTTGTTACAAACGCTTTTTGACAAGCATTCGCCGCACTAGGTCGTGTGAACCAAAAACCTATTAATAGATAAGAACACATTCCAACCAATTCCCAAAAAATATAAATTTGTATCAAATTAGAACTGGTAACTAATCCCAACATTGAAGTATTAAAAAAACTCATATAAGCAAAAAATCGCAAATATCCCCCATCATGAGACATATAATTGTCACTATAAATAAGAACCATAATTCCAACAGTAGTGATTAATATTGACATAATAGAAGTAAGTGGATCAACCAAGTAGCCAAATTCTAAAGAAAAATCATTATTGATGGTCCAAGACCATACATATTGATAGACAGAATTGTTAGTTATTTGCTGAATAGAAAAATTGGCTGAAAAAACCATAACTATACTTAACAATAAAACACTAGGAAAAGCCCACATACGGCGAAGATTTTTTGTTGCCGTTGGAAAAAGTATAAGTCCTGCTCCAATTAACATAGGAACTGGAAGTGGAATGAAAGGTATAATCCATGAATATTGATATGTATATTCCATAAAAAAAATAAATAAAAAAATTTATCTTAATTAATATTAATTATTTTTGATTCACCGGTTCTTATTTATTTTCTTTTGAAAGGGGTCAGTTAATAAAAAAAAAATTAAGATATATAAAATAAAACTTAAATAGAATTTTCTAGCCTTAATTATTCTTAATCTTTCCAAACTACTTTAAATATTTAAAATCAAGAGGTTATAAGTTATAATTGGTAAAATGATATGAACAAGTCACTAGTGAAAAAAAAAATACGTATTTTTTTTTTATTGAATTGTTAATAATTGTTAATATTAAATTAAAATTTTTAAGTAAAATTTTATAAAGATAATGAAAATTAAAATTTTCATTCTAATTATTATGCATTACAATAATTTTAATTTATTTATATCTATAGATCTATAGAGCAAGGATAAGTAATTACACCAAAAACAGTATTTGATATGAATCATAAAGCCCATAACTTGGCCCATAAAAACTACATTATTGTAATTAGATTATTCAGAATCAGTAACCAATTTGTTTTTGAACTAATTGATTGTCTTCCATTACAATAAAAGCTATTTGTAGTAAATGCTATGATATGCAATACTTTATTTTACGTAAAATAAAAAAAAGGGCAAATAAAATGCCTTTAATATAAAATTATGTATTTTGTAAGATTAACTACTAGTCTCATTCTAATTTGAGAATATAAATTGGTGTACTCTTTTTTGGAGCTTGACTAATTTAATTAATTACTATAATAGAAAATAAAATTATTAAAGTTTTTTTTAATTAAGGGAGAGAGGGGTTGGGTTATTAAACTTTTCAATGTATTTTATTACATGTATAAATGTAACAGGACGGAAATAGAAATAAAACGAAACGCACAATCTTTTTTGTGTGTATTTTTTTAGTTTATAAAATTTAATCTATTCTATTTGGTTTGGCATCGTAGATCTTATTGTTCTTAATAATATTTTATGCGATTTTTACATATCCTCCCTTTTGGGAGTCTAATTTAGAGAATAAATAGATAGGGAATAGTAAAGAACAATTTATTTTGAACAATAGATGTCTTTCACATCCAACTGAAGAACCTATTATAATTTTTTAATGGCAGTTCCAAAAAAACGCACCTCTATTTCAAAAAAACGGATTCGTAAAAATATTTGGAAAAGGAAGGGATATCGGGCAGCATTGAAAGCTTTTTCGTTAGCGAAATCTCTTTCTACCGGGAGTTCAAAAAGTTTTTTTTGTGTAACAAATAAATAATCTCAATCGTTCTAATTATAAATTATAAAAGTAATTAAATTATGTTTATAATTTATTTATAAGTTATTAAGTTATAAAAATTAATATTAATCAATTCTAATTAATATTAACATAATAATATTAACATAATAATAGTAAATCATAATAGTAAAATCATATAAATTTTTTATATTTATATAATTATATATATATAAAATAAATTACAATATAATAAATAGAAATCATAAATAAATAAAAAATAATTAGTTTCGTAATGCTTTAATTTAAACTAATATTTAATTTTATTTGTTTTACTTTAATTTGAAGGCGTCTTTTTGCTTTCGTTTCTGATATAGATAAGAATTCTGTTGTCTACTGAATTCTAAAAATGAATGTTACTTTTTTGTTTGAAAAAAGGATAAACGCAAGCACAAGGTTTATCACCTTTCGTTTTAGTATGTTTTATAATTTTCAGGATGGGGATTCTCACTTTCCCCATCGACTTGACTCAATAACTCAATAATAAAAATAATTTTATTTAGTTATCTTTTTTATTTTAGATTAATAAAAAAAAAAAATGATAAAAGAAATGAATCATTAAAAAATGCAAACGAGATAGAACATTGTTTTTAGTTCTATCCATGGATTGAGGTTAAAATTATCTAGTTACAACTGTTACATTTTAGTTTTAGGAGAGCATAAAGTAATAACCTACGAAAAAGCGCATTGTTAGTTCAGTTAAATAAAATGGACATCCTAAAATAATAAAAAAAAAGATAATAATAAGAATAATAAATATTATTAACGAAATTAAGTTTAAATCCATAATTTTTAAACAAGTTTTTATTCATCAATTTGAATGATTTCCTAAAAAAAAAATTGCATTGAATTAACTCGACGATTGAATAAAAATAGGTTATTATAATTTCGAATAAGCCGCTATGGTGAAATCGGTAGACACGCTGCTCTTAGGAAGCAGTGCTAGAGCATCTCGGTTCGAGTCCGAGTGGCGGCATGGCATCTTCTAAAAGAGTAAAGTAAGTCCTATAATGAATTCAATTCCCGATTTCAATTCCTATAATTGAGGGACCCCCTTTTTAATAATTTTTATGATATTTTCAACTTTAGAGCATATATTAACTCATATATCCTTTTCGATCGTTTCAATTGTAATTACAATTCATTTGATAACTTTATTAGTCGATGAAATCGTAGGACTATATGATTCGTCAGAAAAGGGGATGATAGCTACTTTTTTCTGTATAACAGGATTATTAGTTACTCGTTGGATGTATTTTGGGCATTTACCATTAAGCGATTTATATGAATCATTAATTTTTCTTTCGTGGAGTTTTTACATTATTCATATGATTCCGTATTTTAAAAAACATAAGAACCATTTAAGCGCAATAACCGCACCAAGTGCTATTTTTACTCAAGGTTTTGCTACTTCAGGTCTTTTAACTGAAATGCATCAATCCGCAATATTAGTACCCGCTCTCCAATCTCATTGGTTAATGATGCACGTAAGTATGATGGTATTGAGCTATGCAGCTCTTTTATGTGGATCATTATTATCACTAGCTCTTCTAGTCATTACATTTAGAAAATTCATAAGGATTTTTAGTAAAAACAATAATTTAGTAAATGAGTCATTTTACTTTGATGAGATTCAATACGTGAATGAAAGAAACAATGTCTTACAACACACTTCTTTTATTTCGTCTCAAAATTATTACAGGTATCAATTGATTCAACAATTGGATCGGTGGAGTTATCGTATTATTAGTTTAGGGTTTATCCTTTTAACCGTAGGTATTCTTTCGGGAGCAGTATGGGCTAATGAAGCATGGGGGTCGTATTGGAATTGGGATCCAAAGGAGACTTGGGCATTTATTACTTGGACCGTATTCGCGATCTATTTACATATTAGAACAAATAAAAATTTTGAAAGTGTAAATTCTGCAATTGTGGCCTCAATGGGATTTCTTATAATTTGGATATGCTATTTTGGGGTTAATCTATTAGGAATAGGGTTGCATAGTTATGGTTCATTTACATTAACATCTAATTAAATAAAGGACTTGACTTGACGAATAGAAACATAGGACGGCATACGTGTATATATACGAAAACTTCATGTAAACCATCAAGAACCATTTGAATCAAGTAATGGAAATGGAATGATTCAAATGGTTCTCACAAATGCCAAACATATCCGGTTATAATAGAATTCCAATTTTTTTATTGAACTTTTTAACTTAAGAGAAGAAAAAGGACTTATTTTTTTATTGTACAATGAGCGATTAAAAAAAATAATGGGATTTCGGTTTAATCTTTTGTTTTACTCACGAAAACTATCTATAAAAATAATTGGATATAATAGCTTCGACCTTGTCAACTGATAATGATAAAACGAAATCGGGATAAACACCAATACCTATTACAGGTAAAAGGATAGAGATCGAAACAAATAATTCTCGCGGTCCAGAATCAAAAAAATAAGAGTTGGGGGCATTAAAAAGCTTGTATCCATAGAACATCTGGCGTAACATAGATAATGAATAAATAGGAGTTAATATCATTCCAATTGCCATTACAAAAGTAATTAATATTTTTGTCATTAAAAGATATTTTTGGCTAGTAAGTATTCCAAAAAAAACTATCAATTCGGCAACAAAACCGCTCATGCCCGGTAATGCAAGAGAAGCCATTGATAAGATACTGAAATTTGTGAATATTTTTGGAATTGCGATAGCCATTCCGCCCATTTCGTCAAGATAAACAAGACGTATTCTATCATAACTCGTTCCGGCCAAGAAAAAAAGCGCAGCGCCAATAAATCCGTGAGAGATTATTTGTAAAATAGCTCCGTTGAGTCCTGTATCGCTTATAGAACCAATTCCTATAATTATGAAACCCATATGAGATACAGAAGAATAGGCTATTCTTTTTTTTAAATTACGCTGACCCGGAGATGTTGAAGCTGCATAGATTATTTGAATTGTGCCTACTATCATCAACCAGGGAGAAAATATAGAATGGGCGTGGGGTAATAATTCCATATTGATTCGAACTAACCCATATGCTCCCATTTTTAATAATATTCCGGCTAAAAGCATACAAGTACTGTAATGTGCCTCTCCATGGGTGTCTGGTAACCATGTATGTAAGGGTATGATCGGTGATTTGACAGCAAAAGCAATAAGAAATCCAATATAGAATATTATTTCCAGTACTACAGGATACGATTGATTAGCTGATGTTTCAAAATTTAATGTTGGTTCATTGGAACCATATAAACCAATACCCAGAACTCCCATTAATAAAAAAACAGAACTTCCTGCAGTGTATAAAATAAATTTTGTAGCTGAATACAAACGTTTCTTTCCCCCCCACATGGATAGAAGTAGATAAACTGGAATTAATTCTAACTCCCACATGATGAAAAAAAGTAAAAGGTCTCGAGAAGAAAATGGTCCTATTTGACCGCTATACATTGCTAACATCAGGAAATGGAATAGTCGGGAATCTCGAGTAACCGGCCAAGCCGCTAAAGTAGCTAAAGTTGTGATAAATCCTGTCAGTAAAATAGGTCCTACAGAAATTCCATCTATTCCCAATCTCCAGTAAAAATCAAAAAAATTGATCCATTTATAATCCTCTGTCAGTTGCATTAATGGATCATCCAATTGGAAATGATAACCGAATGCATAGGTTGTTAGAAGGAGTTCCATTATGCATATACCTATAGTATACCACCTAATTACCTTATTACCTCTATGAGGGAGAAAGAAAATTAAGGAACCCGCAAATATTGGCAAAACTACAACTAGCGTTAACCAAGGAAAATAATTCATGGTAAAAACAAGATAAACTTGGACCAGAAAAACCCGTGCTCAAAATAAATATTTTTTGAGCGCGGGTTTTTGTCGGTAAAGGTAAAAAAAAAAATCAAATGTATTCAAGTAGGGTACGTATTAATAAGCTAGACCCATACTTCGAGTTGTTTCATGCCATAAATAAACTCGAACACTCAAAAAATCCGTTGGACAGGCGGATTCACATCTCTTACAACCGACACAGTCCTCTGTTCTTGGAGCAGAAGCAATTTGCTTAGCTTTACATCCGTCCCAAGGTATCATTTCTAATACATCTGTTGGGCAGGCTCGCACACATTGAGTACACCCTATACACGTATCATAAATCTTTACTGAATGTGACATTGGATCTATAAATTTTTTAATGTCAGAAATTTTCGATCTAGTAAACTTGTAAATGAATCATATATTTAGACACCAGATGAATCAATAATTTATCAGAATTTTTCTAATCAATCTACTTCTGGATCGACTCATGCGATAGAGCCAAGATACTTTGATTTCTTACATTTTCTAAAACATGTATTATACATAATGTATGATCATGGTAATTCGAATTTAATCATAAATCATATTATAATTTATATGATTAATACTACTTATTCAACAAATTCGATTGATTGATACGAGTTGATTTTCTGTTACGATAAATTGAAGAAACAATAGCCAGGCCAATAGCCGCTTCAGCGGCTGCAATAGCTATAACAAAAATTGAGAAAATATTTCCTTTTAATTGGCGACTATCAAAAAAATCAGAAAATGTTACGAAATTTATATTAACCGCATTCAGTATAAGTTCAAGACACATAAGGGCTCTAACCATATTTCGGCTCGTGATCAATCCATAGATACCGATAGAAAATAAGTAGGCACTCAAAACAAGTACATGTTCGAGCATCATTGACCAACTCCTTAGCAATTTCGATTCATTTCAATATGAACTGAACAACAATTCAATAGATTCAATTACCGATATATTCCCTTGTTCCGTACTTTTTTTTATTCTAGTCAATTGAATCTATTGAATAAAATAATTTCTATTTTAGACATAAACAATCTTTAATTGAAGGTAAATAAATGTAATAAAACTGAACAGAGTTAAATTTGGATTGCTGTTGCTAATTCTATAGATTTATTACTGTCGCGCCACGGCAATTGCACCTATCAAAGCGGCTAAAAGAATTATCGAAACGAATTCAAATGGAAGAAAAAAATCTGTTGATAAATGAATTCCAATTTGTTGACTATTACTTATCAAATCTTGCTCTATAATCTGGTTTGATCTTGTAGTCCAAATAATCCCGTACCATGACGTATCTGTAATAGTAATCATGAGTAAAACAAAAATACTTGTGCAAACTGGCAAAGTAACCCCATCCCCAATGGTCCAAAGATTCAAATCTTTGTAATATTCTGAACCATTCATGAACATCACAGCAAATATGATTAAAACATTTATAGCTCCGACGTAAATAAGGAGTTGTGCAGCAGCTACAAAATAGGAGTTTAATAGAATATAGAATAAGGATATACAAACAAGAACCAGTCCCAATGAAAAGGCAGAATAAATGGGGTTGGTAAATAATACCACTCCGATACCTCCTAGTATAAGAACCGATCCCAGAAAGACTAAAAGAAAATCATGTATTGGTCCGGGCAAATCCATTATATGTAAAATAAGAGATAAATAAATCGAAATGTTTTTCATGACCTTATTGAGACCCAACCAGAATTTTTTTTATGATTTTTGAGCAATTCCTAATTTAATCCCAAAGATGTGAATGTGAATAAATGTAAGTACAATTATTGGACTAATTTAATTCTTTATCTGAAAGAGTATTTCTAATTCGAAACTATATATTTTAAAATATCTTTATATATTTTAATTTTAATTAATGGATTTTCAATCCAAATTAAGACGTGATTCTTACCAACCAATCAATAGTTGGGATTTGTAGTTATTGACCAAACAAAACGAAAGAAACCTTATTCCTTTAGATTAGATCAAAACTGAACCTTAGTATTAGTAAAGTAATTATTCTTTAATTAATAATTAATTAATTATTACTTTTTTTATTTTTTATTTGAGGCGAATTAAAAATTGTTCTAATTGTATAATCATCAATTACTGACATTGGTAAACGACCCAAAGCAATTTGATTATAATTCAATTCGTGACGATCATAAGTAGAAAGTTCATATTCTTCAGTCATTGATAAACAATTTGTTGGACAATACTCAACGCAATTACCACAAAATATACAGACTCCAAAATCAATACTGTAATTAAGCAACCGTTTCTTGCGAATATCTGTTTCCAATTTCCAATCAACAACGGGTAGATCTATAGGACATACACGAACACATACTTCACAAGCAATACATTTATCAAATTCAAAATGGATTCGACCGCGGAAACGCTCCGCGGTAATTAATTTTTCATAAGGATATTGAATAGTTACAGGTAAACGATTTGCGTGGGATAAAGTAATCATGAAACTTTGACCAATGTACCTTGCAGCTCGTACTGTTTGTTGACCATAATTCATGAACCCAGTTACCATAGAGAACATATCGTTAATATATATGAATAATTTTATGTTTGTTTATTTCTCTTGTTTGAGACAAGTTGTGAATATAGAATGTTCCTTTACAGCGAAAATAGTTGAGAAGAGGTTGTTAATAATAGATTACCGAGAGAAATAGGTAAGAGAAATTTCCATCCAAGATTCAATAGTTGGTCCATTCTTAGCCTCGGTAAAGTCCATCTTGTTGTGATAGGAATGAACAAAAACAAATAAGTTTTAGCTAATGTAATAAAGATACCAATTGTTGCTCCAAAAACTACACATGTTTTATTTATTTCAAAAAGCTCAGAAACATATATGTCTGGAATAGAGATATTCCAACCTCCCAAGTAAAGCACTGTTACAAATAATGAAGAAACTAATAGGTTTAGATAGGAAGCAACATAAAATAAACCAAATTTTATACCCGAGTATTCGGTTTGATAACCCGCTACTAATTCTTCTTCTGCTTCTGGTAAATCAAAGGGTAATCTCTCACATTCTGCTAGGGAAGAAATGATAAAAATGATAAACCCGATAGGCTGACGCCACAAATTCCATCCCCAAAAACCGTATTTTGATTGCGCCTCAACTATATCAATTGTACTTGAACTGTTAGATAATTATAGTCGGTGATACCACCACTGTTACCATCGCTATTACAGAACCGTACATGAGATTTTCACCTCATACGGCTCCTTGAAGGCCAGAAATAAATCTAAGAACCGCGTCAGTATTATTTTATCTTGATGTGTTTGTAGGATGGATAAGGTAAAAATCTATTGGACGGTCCCAAATTAGACCAATTGAATTCTGTCTGTTATAATTATTTAAATTAAATATTAAATAAAAAAAAAAGTACTTCTGAATTGATCTCATCCTTTCTTTAATAATTTCAATAATAATTTCAATTCTTCTTTGTTGAGTAATAACATAATTGTTCAATAAAATACTTCTTGTAGAAATATTAATAACCCGTTGGTTTCATTTACGAAAAAGAATTCTATATTAATTCATGAATTATGACACAAATTCTATATCTATTAATATGTATTGTATATGGTAAAGAATAAAAGGAAAAAAGAATAAAAAAGATATCTTTTTTATTGGATTTCTTTCTCTTTTTTTTTCGTTCCTATTCTTCTTTCTATTTCTGAGAAAAAGAGGGCTTACAAAATAAAAATAAAGTAAAGGATTATTTCGTTCCCAATAGTTATTTATTTAATCGGTGGATAGGAGCATACTCTGGATCGGAATCGTGTCGTGGGGAGTACTGCCTGATAATTTCTACCAACTTAAAGCCCCAATTAGTATTCTTTGTTTGTATTATTATGTAAAAATGTACTTTTGGAGAATTTACATAATCTCCATTACCAATCCTTTACATATTTTGGTGTTTCTAACCATCCACTCGTTTTTGCTTAACCCCCCGCTATGGTAATACATACAAATGATAGTGAAAACTCAATACGGTCGATCTTTTGAGCCCGCTTCAAGTCAGGATGACTAATCAACCAATCTTGGGGGAAACGGTCCCTTCTGTTTATGTTTATTTCCGCTTAACTCTCTAACTCTTATACATAGAAAATGAGACTCAATCTTTTTACTGCGAATTTATATATAAGCTGTTTTCTTTCACTCATATAACTATTTGATTTAGTTCATCAATCCGACTAATGAATAAAAAAAAATGAAGATATCTACTGAATTCATTCCAACCCTTTCTTTGAAAGGAAGGAATAGAGAAAAGTTTATGTCTATGTATCAACGAATCGCACGTAGAGATATTGATAACACACATAAAGTTAATGGTATTTCATAACTAATCGATTGAGCAGCAGCTCGTAGACCACCTAAAAAGGAATATTTATTATTTGACCCGTATCCTGACATAAGAAGTCCAATTGGAGCAATACTGGAAATGGCAATCCATAAAAAAACACCGATATTGAGATCCGCTAAAACAAGGTGATAGCCAAAAGGAACTACTGAATAGCTTACTAAAATTGATATGACTGCTATGGATGGCCCGATACTGAATAAACGAGTATCCCCCCTAGATGGAAAAAGATTTTCTTTGAAAAGTAGTTTTGCCCCATCCGCTAGAGCTTGAAGAACTCCCAAAGGACCGGCGTATTCAGGTCCAATACGTTGTTGTATCCCTGCGGATATTTCTCTTTCTAACCATACAATTACCAGTACGCCTATTGTGATTCCCAATACAATAGTCAAAATAGGAATAAGCACCCATATAATTCCATAAACCTCTTTTAAAAATTCGAATCTAGAAAAAGAATCGATATCTTGTACTTCTGGTGTATCAATTATCATTTCAACGATCAACTTCTCCCATAATGATATCTATACTACCTAGTATCGTCATAATATCAGCCAATTTCATTCTTTTAACTAACTGAGGAAGAATTTGCAAATTGATAAAACCCGGCGGGCGAATTTTCCATCTCCAAGGAAAACCACTCCTATCCCCTATCAGAAAAATTCCCAATTCTCCCTTTGGGGCTTCGACTCTCACATAAAGTTCTTGTTTCGGCAATTCAAATGTAGGAGAAGGTTTTTTACTTATAAATCGATATTCAAAATCATTCCATTCCGGATTCCTTTCTCTATCAAAGTATCGTATTTCTAAATTCTCATAGGGTCCCCCTGGAATTCCTTCCAGGGCCTGTTGAATAATTTTTATGGATTCTATCATTTCACCAATTCGGACTAGATAACGGGCCAATGAATCTCCTTCTTTTTGCCACTGTACTTCCCAATCAAATTCGTCGTAACATTCATAATGATCAACTTTACGAAGATCCCATTGTATTCCGGAAGCTCGCAGCATTGGTCCCGATAAACCCCAATTTATTACTTCTTCTCTACCAATAATGCCTACTCCCTCGACTCGTTCTAAAAAAATAGGATTTCGTGTAATAAGTTTTTGATATTCAGCAACTCTTGTTAAAAAATAATCGCAGAAATCCAAACATTTATCTATCCAGCCATGAGGTAGATCGGCCGCTACTCCTCCGATACGAAAATAATTATGCATCATTCTCATGCCGGTGGCAGCTTCGAATAGATCATATACTAATTCTCTTTCTCTGAAAATATAGAAAAAGGGAGTTTGTGCACCAATATCCGCCATAAAAGGACCGAGCCATAACAAATGAGAAGCTATACGACTCAACTCCAACATAATTATTCTGATATAGCTGGCTCTTTTAGGTACTTGAATATTTCCCAACTGTTCCGGTCCGTTTACAGTTATTGCTTCTGTGAACATAGTAGCTAAATAATCCCAACGTGTTACATAAGGCAAATATTGTATAATTGTTCGGTTTTCCGCAATTTTTTCCATCCCTCGGTGTAAATAACCCAATATTGGTTCACAGTCAATAACATCTTCACCATCTAGAGTAATGATGAGTCGAAGAACACCATGCATTGATGGGTGGTGGGGGCCCATATTGACTATCATGAGGTCTTTTCTTGTAGCCGGTCTATTCATAGGTTTTTCCTCGATTCATTCTTTCATGAATTGCTGAAAACGAAAACAAGTTCATTAAAATTCAAGATCTAATAAATCAAATAATTGAAAATGCCCTTTCAAATTAACGAGTTTTTGACTCCCGAATATCCAACCGATTGATTAATTCTTTATAACATATTCTATTTTTCTTTGACAAATAAGACAGCAGTCGTTGGCGTTTTCCCAGAATTTTACGTAAACCTCTCTGAGATAAATAGTCTTTTTTGTGTAATTCTAAATGTGAAGTAAGTCTTCGGATCCTATTGGTGAAACTAACTATTTGAAATTCAACAGATCCTCTGTTTTCTTCTTTTTCTTCTTGTGAAAAAAAAACTGCGTTTAATGAATCTTTTAACATAAAATGAAATCTTCCCCCCCCACTCTCTTTTTATTTTAATATATTTTTATTGATAGATATCTTTATTGATCAGTAATAATAATGTCACTCATTTTTATTTGGTATATACAATAATCTTAATTTCGTTATTAATATTAATTTATAATTTTTTTTTTTAATAAAATTTAATCAATCCGATTTTTAAATTAGATTTTATTTGAAAGGGTATACAAAAGGATGGTCGTTTTCTGCACTCACAAAAGATAAAAATTTAGACCTAAAATAATAATGTTGATTAATTTCTAGATCTAATTGATATGTTATTGAATTAGTATCATGTATCAGAATGGAATGTAAGACAATGCATGTGTGCATCTCTTTGTCGTCATAGACCAGATATGGTATGGGAAATAGAATAAATAGAATCAAAATGTACTAATAATTAATGAATTTTCAATCGCGGATACATATGTATCCTTACCATACTGAAACGACTGCCATTATTGGTATTAAACCAATAACGATTCATACAAGCTAAATCTTCTAATCGATAATTGGGCCAAAGAAATAACTTTAATTTAATAAGTTTTTTTTTATATTTTTTGCTTTTATACAAAACTTGACTGTTTACCTTATTCCCATTACAAAATGCTGCATTTCTATGCATATCATTTATATTCTTAAAATTGAAACAAATTAGAATTCTCAATTCTCTACGACGTCTAGGTGATAAAATATTTTCAGGAACAACCAAATCATAATTATTTTTATCGATATTTCCAGCCATCTTTTGATGTTTTGTAATAACTTCATCAGAATTCTTATCAACATGTTTTTTTTCTCGGTATCTTTCATTAATTTGGTGTTTACTTTTATGAACTAATGAAATACCGATGGTTTGATACATAATAAACTTTCCATCATTTTTTATAGATAGACGGATTGGTTCAATAATCAAAATTCCCCTTTTAATCAATTCTGTAAGAGTTAAATCTTTCTGAATCATCAGAATATCCAGACTCATTTCGCCCCTTTGAATAGAGGATATAGTAATTTCTCTTAGATTTATCAGTCTAAGCAGGAGACAATATACTTTGATGTTATTGATTATTTTTTTATTTAAAGAATCATCCCATCTCAATTGAAAATGCAAATACCTTTTTAGGAATAAATCAAACTCCGCTTTTGTATTGATCTTGTATTGATTTTTATTTCTATGTTTTTTCATGTCAGATACCATATAATTATAATCTTCTTCAACATCTTTTTCTTGGTTTGAAAGAGCTGATTTAAGATCCGCTTGGCCTGCGGATTCTTTTTCCCCTTGATTTAGGTTTTCTAATTCAATAGATTCTTTTTCATTCGATGATATTGATATAAAAGTATCTCTTTTTTTATTTCCAGTGATGCTTTTGTTTTCACTATCATTTTCATTTATATTAGAATTTAAAAGTAGTAATTTAATTGGTATAAACCACGGTTTCATTTTATACGTATTATAAAGTCTCACAAATTCTGGGAAGAACCAAAGTTCCAGATTTGATATGGGACGGCTTAGTATTTCTTCATTCATTCCCATCCAATCAAAAAAGGTTTTTTGATTGGATAGGTTTATTTCTTGATCTTGCTTAATCGTGAAATAAAAAAGACCCTTCTTATTGTTATTGATTTTATCAATTATTTGATAGTTATTAACTCTAGTCTTAGTATATTTATTACTGTTAGTGTCAGTATCAATATCGACCCAGGCTTCAATATCGACCTTCTTTTTAAGACAAAAATTTATGATTCTCCAATCAAAATATTTTCTATCCAGATTTTTATCCATATCTCTAATATCATCTTCTACTAGATAATTATTGATAGGTATAATAGGAATACCTTCTAGCATATTAAATGATTTTGGTTTATGTGTGTTGTAATTATAAAAAATATCTTGGTTATTTTTTACTTTTAATGGTGATCCATAAATAGAGGAGCCCTTCTTATCTTCATAATTAATAGATTTATATGCTAAAAGATCATATCTATATTGTTTTTTAAAATTTCCCTTTTGATTCAGTAATGAATCCTTTTTTTTTTTTTTTTCGTAGTGAATAAATTGATCTTTTTCATATAAATCACATAAATCTTTATTTTTAGCTATATAGTGTCGATTGAATATATTTCGCCATTTTTGTGGTACTAATATAGACCATTTAATCTGAGATACATCACATTGATATTGATAATGATTCCTTAACCAATTTTTCCATTGATTCATTCCAGAATTTCGAAGATTCTTATGTCTTAATTCGGAATTAAATAGTTCTTGTGTTACAACAAAAAAATTCTTTATTTCATTCTTAAGAAAAAGAGATATTCCGTTATATTGAAAGACAGACTTTAACTTATATAAGTTAATAAGTTGGGTTTGTGATAATTTGTAAAATACATATGCTTGTGAAAAGTAAGATAAGTCACAAAAAGTCTTTGAATTCTTATTACTAATATTAGTATTAGAAAGCGACTTTTTTATATTTGAAATAAAGTTAATTAAACTTTGATTTGTTTTATCAATTCTTTCTTGATTTGCTTCATTATCGTTAATGCATTTATTAAGAATTTTTTTTGTTGATTCAAGAAAAAGTTGTGTATTGATGCTAGGAATATTAATGATACATAGAAAGATATCTATGTATATCCTTTCAATTAAAAATTTTATAAAATAATGTGATTTACGCATTAATCGAACATTTCTTCTTTTTAATACCTGCAAAATATTTTTTTGTGATTCCCGTTTTTTATCATCATAACTTAGTTTGTTAGAACTAAAATTTATATCTGGAGTTATAAATTCTTTTTTCTTGTCTTTTGTAATTTTTTCTATTTGATTTATGATTGTATTTGTTCTATCCGTCAGATCTTGCATTTTTTTTTCTGTTAATGAATAATTTGTCCAATCTTGAGATCTAATTTGAATGGAAGATTCATGAATCATACGATTACTGATTATCGAATCTTTTTTAGTTTCACTCAATTCATATACTTCTATTTCTCTCAATCCAAATAATAAAATTGGGTTTATTTTTGATAGTTCCTTTATTATTTCTTTTATAAATAGAATGCTTTTAATGACCCATTTTTTTGTTTCTTTTGATACATTTATAAAAATTTTAGTTTGTTCTTTAAAAATTATTATAATTAGAAAACATTTTTTTTTCCATTTTTTTATTTTTTTTTTTAGTTCTTTAAAAATTTGTTCAAAAAATGAAAATTGTTTTCTGGGAGAACCAAAGGGTAGTTCAGCTTCCATTCCAAAAATTGTTAAAAAACAAAAATCGTTTTTTTGACCTTTCTTTTTCATTGGATCGTTATAAGGGGCTCGTAGCTTAGATCTGTGCCAAGGTTTAAGACGAAAAGGAAATAGGATCTTGATCTGAATACCGTCTGTTAACCAGTTTTTTGGAAATTCTTTTTCTGATAATTGAACGCCATTATAGGTACATTTAACATGCATTTCTCTATTCCAATCCTTTAAATCCTCAGACCATTCAGGAAATTGAAATAATAGTATACGGACGATATTTTTAGTTATTATCAATGAAGGTAATATAATATATTTTCTAAGAATTGATTGGGTTACTAACAAAAAACTTCTTAGTACTTGAGCAAGTAAAATACTATCCCAGGCTTCCGCTATTTCTATACGTACTTTCTCCTTTCTTTTGTCTTCTTCTTTTTTGTCCTCCTCGTTTTTTTTATTACTTTCTTTTGTCTTTTTATCTGTATAATCCGAAATTGTGAATTTTGTGTTTTTCCACATCCAATTTCTAAAAATTATTTCCATCCGCTCGGAAATTAAAAAAAAAAAAAATTTGTCTATTCGGTCCAAAAAAAGGGGGGAATGCGCATTTGCTTGAAAGAGGTTCCAAGTAACTGTTTTACGTCTTTGAGCGCGCATGGAGCCTTTAATTATGTCTCGACGAAAATCTGATTGTTGTGAATAACGTATCAAAGCCACCTCGTCTGTTTGATCAGTATTATTAATTTCTTGGGTATTAGTATAAGCATCAGTATTCTGTTGGTTATCAGTAAAAATCACTACACGTTTGGCTTTTCTTGAACGAATCTCATGATCCTCTACCACACTTTCCTCAGTTTCTCCTTCCTGTTGTTCTAAATCGTTGATTAATTTGTATGACCATCGGGGAACTTTTTTATTAATTTCTGTTATTCCAATAGATTTATTAGATTTATTTTTAATCGTTTTATCGTTGGGAATAGTTCTAACTGCATCGAATAAAAATTTTAAAATTTTTATTCGATCCTCTGAATCAATTTTTACTTGTTCGTGTTCTGGAACTAAAAAGATTCTTTTAAAATTTAAACTTGATTTTACAGACAATTCATTGATTTCATTGATTAAATTCAATAAATAACTAATTTCAGTTGCTAATGATTTTTTATCAAATAGATTTTTTTTATGTTCAAATTCTAAGTAATTAA